CCTACTTGAAGTACGGTACCGGTATTTACAATCTTGACTTCTCTATTATATCGCTCAATACGATCACGGATAATATTACTAATTTCGTCGGCGCGAATGGTTACCATTAGTATTCCTTAATACTTTTTTGGAGCAAAAAAAAACTAATGCCTACAGTAGAAAACCTAATCCGTTATTTCTTTCATCGCCCCAAACATACCAATATTTGCGCTGATAGTACGTAAATGTATCTCGTTGTTCAAACAACTATTCAGAGTTCCTAGAGCCCCTTGTAAAGCTTGTTTAAAAACCAGCTGTCGCACTTGATTTATTGCTCTTTGTTGTTCAAACTGAATGGTTTCATTTTTGTAATTTTCTAATTGTTCCAAAGTTTTATAAGTTGAATTTATCAAATTTAATTTTTCTTGTTCAATTTCAGAGTATCCAGTCACTCGAAACTGATCTGCTTCCATTTCCACTTTCCGTAAACGAGCTCGTACGTTTTCCAGCTGTTCGATAGCCCCCTCACGCAATTCCTCTGAATTGCGAATACTGTTCAAGATTTTCTGTTTTCGATTATCTAATAAATCACTTAATGAAAGTAGATTTTCTTTCCATTCATTTCAAAACTTTCACGATCCCTTCCCGAACCAAACATGAATCTTTCGATTCATTTGGCTCTCACGCTCAAATATGCCAACTCTTTCTTATTTAAGATTTATGATCCCCTATTTTTTGTTGACTAAAATGAGCCTATCTTCTTTTTTCTGTTCAGATTTGAAACTCAAAATATTGAACCGGCTCACTAATCCAAAAACAGAATATTCGGAGGACTCTTCTAACCACAGAAAAAATATGTATATGTAATTGTCAGCAAAGTTGTTTCTTTTTTTGTCAAATCCAAAAAATCTTCTTACCTTATTATTTTATACATAGGTCATCCCATCACGTCAGCATTAGATAAAAAGTGGGTAAAACACCCATTTTTCCAATAAATGGTTCAAATTGGTTTATCGACATGAGTGTTATATATCGAAAAAAAAATTCCAATTATAGTAAAAACCAGCCTTGTATTAACGTAGTGGTAGAAAGAGTACCATGCTGCGCCGGATTTCAAACGTTTTCGCTTTAACCATGCTATTAGACCTACTTTATTGGTTCATAGAGAATCAAAATTGATTTACCAAAAACTCACGAAATGCTATGGTTCTTCCATATGATTTCTGAAATTATTCAGAAGTAATTCGCGGGATTATGCACTTTTTTTGTTATAACAAAAAAAGGTGCAGTTGGTCGGATCCAGCCCCTTTTTTGAAAAAAAACAACTCGCACACACTCCCTTTCCAAAAAAGATCAATACACCAAGCACTACACTTAGATTTATTGGATTTGTTGCTAAAATATCGGTATTAAACCCGAAACTCCCGGCGGATGACCAGTAACCCAAATAAACAACAGAATCGGTTACGTTTTTCATATGATCTCCCTAGAATAAAAAAGGCAAACAAAGTTCTTTTTGGATCACTTCGCCCCCCCTGTATTTTCTTTCTAAACCTAAACACTAAGTAAAAAATCTATTCTATAATAGAACTAGATTTTACTTTTTCAATTTCGAATACGAATGAGAATTAGATACTCACTCGGACTTATGTTACTTGGGAAATAACCCGTGTTTGTTGAAACATTTCAGTTCTATTGGACTAAGATAAGAAGGGGGAAGGAAAAAGTAAGGTGATATGCAAACACCCCCGCCCAAAATCTGTCCTTCCTGGAAATTGGGCATTATCTTAACTAATATAAGGAATTGTAGGAGGGAAATTTTGGATGGGAAGGTTGGGGGAATAAAAAAATGTAGTTTTTAGTTAGATTTCTAGGATTAGATTAAACAAAGGGATTTGCAAATAAAAGTGCTAACGCTACAACTAGTCCATAAATTGTTAAAGCTTCCATGAAAGCCAGACTAAGCAATAAAGTACCTCTTATTTTGCCCTCCGCCTCGGGTTGTCTCGCAATACCTTCTACAGCTTGGCCCGCAGCAGTACCCTGACCAACTCCAGGTCCAATAGAAGCAAGTCCAACGGCTAATCCAGCAGCAATAACGGAAGCAGCAGAAACCAGTGGATTCATTAGAAGTTCCTCGCACCAAAATAAAGAAATGGTTAATGATACAAGCAACCAATGAATTAGAACTCCATTTTGTCATCACTAAAATTGATCCGGGCGAAGTAACTCATAACTCTAGTGTGAAGTTCCACAACTTTACTTCGTCCGTTGCTTTGTCCCCAATTGTTCTTTTCTTTCTTGATTTCATTGCTTATTCAATTCACAGTCACATACGAAACAGAAGTAGTTCTATTGATGAAACCCCCGTCTAAATTCATAGCAAATTAGATCTCCCCTTAGGTCATATATACCTAATCCATTATCATATATACAAGTCCGCCTTGGATAATGTAAACCTACTATATCCTATCTTAGAGTCAATCAGATTCTAGAATACGTCTTCGAAAAAAGTTGACTTAATTAAAATCATTAGATTAGAAATACCCTAGGGCACCACTCATTCCCCTACCACCTTAGTTTTTCGGAATCGAGTTTTTTCCTCTTTTATTCCTTTTTTCATTTCATTATTCTATAAAAATAGACGAATTCATTAGATCGAATCATTGCAGAACAATCTTAGTATTTGAGTGATTTAAGCTCATGCAATTCCCATTTTTTTAAAACAAACAAAGTCCTCATATAATATGAGTATTAATTTGCTTTTATCGAAGCTAAAAAGCTTATTTACAAATCAAAAACATGTCAATGATGACCCTCCATCGATTCTCCTATATAAGCCGCAGCTAAAGTTGCAAAAATAAGAGCTTGAATACCGCTTGTAAATAATCCAAGGAACATGACAGGTATCGGAACCACTAAAGGTACTAAAGAAACAAGAACAACAACTACTAATTCATCAGCTAATATATTCCCGAAAAGTCGAAAACTAAGTGATAAAGGTTTTGTGAAATCTTCTAAGATATTAATAGGTAAAAGAATTGGAGTTGGTTGAATGTATTTACCAAAATAACTCAATCCCTTTTTGCTAAGACCCGCATAAAAATATGCTAGTGACGTGAGTAAAGCTAAAGCAACAGTAGTATTTATATCATTCGTAGGTGCAGCTAACTCCCCTTCAGGTAATTGTATCAGTTTCCAAGGTAAAAGAGCCCCGGACCAATTCGAAACAAAAATAAACAGAAACAGAGTTCCAATAAAGGGAACCCAAGGGCCATATTCTTCTCCAATCTGAGTTTTACTCACGTCTCGAATGAATTCAAGAATGTATTCGAAAAAATTCTGACTGCTAGTCGGAATAGTTTGTGGATTCCGAATAGCGATAGCGGTTGAACCTAATAAGATAGCAATTACAACCCAAGAAGTGATAAGTACCTGGGCATGCACTTGGAAACCCCCGATTTGCCAATACAAATGTTGGCCTACTTCCACACCGGATAGAGCATAGAATATGTTGATGGAACATGATAGAACGTTCATATTGCCCTCTGACAGAAATAGAACTTGAAAGGTAATTATTTTGATTCAATCGTCGCTTTTAAAAATTTTATATTTTGTATATCAACAAATCACACAATATCCCCATTAATTTTTCTTTTTTCATTCCAGACCCGTACAAGCAATTCGAAAAAGGTCCAAAAGTCATTTTCTCTTATTATAAATCAAGGCTTTCGTATATATCTCGAACGACCCTCACAAATAGCAAATACTAGTTTGTTAAGAATTAATCGGATCGAAGCTATAGCGTCATCATTCGCTGGAATCGAAATATCTGCAAGATCGGGGTCACAATTTGTATCAATTAAACAAATCGTTGGAATTCCCAAAGTGATACACTCTCGAAGAGCCGTATCTTCTTCTTGCTGATCAATGATGATTACAATATCGGGTAAACCTGTCATATATTTAATTCCACCCAGATATGTTTGCAAGTGCGATAATTGTCTCTTCAACATAGCTGCATCTCTTTTCGGAAGACGGTTGAGCCCCCCCATTTTTTGTTCCATTCTTAAATCCCGGAACTTATGAAGTCGTGTTTCTGTCGTGGACCAATTTGTTAACATACCACCGAGCCATTTTTTATTAACATAATGACATCGAGCCCTTATTGCAGCTCGGGCTACCAAATCGGCTGCTTTTTTTTTTGTCCCAACAATTAAAAATTTGTTTTCCTTACTTGCTGCATCAAAAACTAAATCACAAGCTTCTGATAAAAAACGAGCCGTTCTCGTAAGATTTATAATATGAATACCTTTACGCTTTGCAGAGATATAAGGTGCCATTCGCGGATTCCACTTTCTAGTACCATGACCAAAATGAACTCCCGCTTCCATCATCTCTTCCAAATTGATGTTCCAATATCTTTTTGTCATTTCTCTCCACACTTCCTCTCTTTTTTTTTAAAAGAGATGACGTACCCCGAAATAAAATAAATAATTGTTCCGATGGAACCTTCACTTCTACCGGAGATTGGCCATTGAGACACAATCCAGGGCTCCTTTCTATTTGTATTCCTGGTTATTTTTCTTACTTATTATACTTACTTCATTTATATTTATTTTATAATTTATATTTATTTTATAATTAATTCATTTATATTTAATTTATATTTATTTTATAATTAATTTAAATTATCAAATGGCCGGCTCAACTACAGACTAGTTAAAAACTAGTTAAACGGGATGAATCCGCTCTTAGAAATCATTAAATCCCAGAAATGATTGTTCTGATGTATCATGGGAATTCTTTGAAATGTAAGAATGAAATAAATCTCTATGGTGGAACAAAATATTTTTCATTTTCCCCTCAAATAAATTTTTATTTTTATTATTTTGGTGCCTTGAACGATGTACTAATTCTTTGAATCCGGTACCGACGGGTATCATACTGCCCAAAACAACGTTTTCTTTTAGGCCCTTCAACCAATCTATACGACCCCGTAGAGCAGCTTTTGCTAAGACACGAGCGGTTTCTTGAAAACTCGCTTCAGATATGAAACTTTGAGTATTCAGAGATGCTCTTGTTATTCCCAATAAAATAGCTCGGTAACAGACTGCTTCGTCCAAAGCACGCCCCGTTCGTTCCGCTCGCAACAATCCTATTAGTTCTCCGGGTGAAAAAACATTAGACATTCCATCTTCTGAAACTAAAACTTTTGATGTTATTTGACGTACAATAATTTCGATATGCCTATTATGAATCTGCACGCCCTGGGATCGATAAACCTTTTGTATTTTATTAACCAAAGAGATACGACTTTGCGCTATAGTTAGTTCGACACCAATCAAGAATCCCCAAGGAATTCCAAGAATTCTTGTTATATGCTCGTTCCAACCCTCAACTCTCTTTTCTAGGTTCATTGATATTGAATCAATCGAACGTACTTCCAAGACTTGTTCCACTTTTGGAAGACCCTGCGTTATATCACCCGATCTTGATTTTTCATATATAAATGTAACCAAAGTATCCCCCGTATAAAAGATTTCTCCATAATGTCCATGAACAGTTGCTCCGGGCGTGGCTAAATAGGGTTTAGCTGATCTAATTATTATAGAATCAACTTGAACAATTAAAACTTGGCCCGACTTTAGGTGGGGTCCGTTTTTCGCTATACATGCAGTTTCACAAATAAACTGCCCAAGACTAATTATTGTGGGTCTTTCTTCACAAAAATGACAATGGATAAAATACCAATTCAAATAAAATGGATTCAAAAATTTTTTACTGCATAGATCGGGATTCGAAATCCTTCGATTTTCATCCATTAAATAATATTGAATTATGTCAAAAGTCTGTTTTAAATTGTCAAGTTGAAAATATTTCATTACCAAAATGTGATTATGGGTTAGTAAGCGGTCAAAATGCGTAATTGGAAGGGCTATTCCTAAGGAACCCAATGATTTCAATTTCCGAACTGAAACTATGGGGGGGTCTCGTTTAAGTGCTTCTGTTATTCCATTGTGATATTTTACACTGTTGAACGGCCCCATTTGAAAACAATTGGATGATGACAAAATTATCAAAGATTGATCTTCGTTATTTCTCTTCAACAAGGTACGAATAGTTACTTGATTTTGGATAATAAGGGGTTGCTGAATCCCTGCCTTGGCATAAAACGGATTGATATAGGTGCGACTTGATCCAGTATTATAGGTCAACCATGAACTTGATGAATCGTTCCTTTTTCCGGTATACAAAAGAGGGGAGTTGACTAAGTCGATTCTTATAAAATCTCGAATCAGATCATTTGTCTTTATTTGAACAAAAGAAACGTGGGCCTCCCCGATAAAAGAATCGTTTTTAGTGTGGTTCCAATTCAATACTAAACAAGTTCGGACTAATTGATTACTTGTGTCAGGAATTCCAAAAAAAGTTTTGCCATTTCCATAAAGGATATAATTGACAATTCGAAGTTTCATGTTATCCCTTTCTTGCAACGGATCCTGAGGGAAAAGTGTTGATAAATTTATACCGTCTGCTATTTCATATGTTTCTACAGGTCGAACCAAAACAAAATACTTTGTCTTGGTCGGTATGATCCCTTGGACATAAATCCAATTTTTCCATTTAGTTTTGTATTCCTTCGGATTTCTTTTTCCCGTTCCTGGTGGTATTAAGATGCAGCTGTGTCGGACTATCCGATCTGACTCTCCAGGAAAATAAATATCTCCAGAAAAGATTTGAAGTTCAATCCTTTTCTTTTTTCTCTCTATTCGGACCAATCCGCCTACTCGGCTTCTTCTATTTAAAGTTATTAGTGTATCTCCTCCAATGATACTATTATTCCGCACCATTATGGAAGAAGAGCCAGGCAAAATATGTACTTCCTCGGGAATGAAAAAAAACCGATCTACTTTCATTTGGTATTTTGGCTTAAATTCTTTTGCCCCTCGATAATCAACCAAATCCTCTTTTTTGACGATTGAATGCACCTCCGTAGTCCCATATTTTGTGATTCCTGGGCTGTTTCTTCTGTATTGAGGATCATCAAAATAAGCAAAAATACTATTTCTGCGGAAAATACCATTTATGGGTATTTCAACCAAGATATCGGAATCTGAATCGAGCATTGTTTCTTTCTTTCGTTCTTGAATCGACTGGAATGGAATGATCAATCTATTGCTTCGCCTCTTTGACAATAAAGTAGAATTCTCATAGAGAATAGCAGGATATCGTATATTGCAATGACCAGTATATATGATTTTATTTAATTCGGAATAAACAGGAAGAGTACCCTCGTTTTTACCCGAAATATCCCAACGAAAGGGTTTACTTTTCACTTGCTCATTAGTTACGGAGCGATTAGAATTATATCGTCGTTCGACAGAACGTGAATGAATGTTCAGTTGATCTTGATCTTTGTGAAGCGAAAAAGGGACTACACTAGCTCCGCACGACCCTCCCGCTAATATCCATAAATGACTTGTTTTTGGTAAAAGATGAACATTACCATATGTAAAT